GTTGAGTTTTACCTGGACTCCCACCTGGAAAATCTTGGGACGTCTTTTCCTCTTGGAACAGGTTTAGATTACGACTACGGAGATTCAGTGAAGGCTTTATGCACATCTACTGATTGGATTGATAAACCTACGGACATTCCTAGTAAGATAACTGAATTGCAAGATTTTCTTCTTTTATATCTAAATTTCGATTTTTTTATCCGTGGAATAAGGGAAAACGGATACCCAATATGCAATGAGTAAATATGATTTGCATCTCAAAAAATAAATGGTTCAAAATCATTTGAATAGTTTCTAGTCAATCATGTGGAAAGCTGTATTCGATGAAAGTCGCACGTGCAGTTTGGAGGGAGATCCTCGACTAACTGGTGGATCCACCCTACAATATGGAGTGAAGAAGCCAAAATAGTAGCCTAAGATACCATTGAAATAAAAGACCATTGAAATAAAAGAATTGATTGAAATCTGACATATTTATATTCGTAAACTCGTGTTACATCGGAGCAGTGTAGTGAACAGAAAGAAAACTATCGAATCAGATCCAATTTATCGTAATCGATTAGTCAATATGCTAGTTGATCGTATCCTGAAAAATGGCAAGAAATCACTGGCTTATCAGATTTTTTATCAGGCTATGAAGCGGATTAGGTAAAAGACAAATAGGAACCCACTGTCTGTTCTGCGACAGGCGGTGCGCGGGGTAACTCCCGACGTAGTGACAGAAACCAAACGTGTAGGTGGATCAACTTATCGAGTTCCCGTTGAAGTAGTACCGGCAGAGGGAAAAGCTTCGGCTATCCGGTGGTCATTAATCGCGTGTCGAAAACGCTCAGGTCGAAGTATGGCTTTAAGATCGAGTGATGAATCAATGGATGCCGCCAGAAATTCCGGTAGTGCCATACGGAGGAAAGAGGAGACTCATAAAGTTGCGGAAGCCAACAAAGCTTTTGCCCATTTCCGTTAGTTTCGGATTCGTTCCAATCCACGATATTTTCGTCGTGGATTGGAACCGGGGCACAAACTATCTGGGAATCGAGAGGGACTACGAAGAAATGGTTGAGTGAGGGGTGAACGACGAATGACGGGTGTCCAATCTAAGCCACAAGTGGGGATTGGCAGCTACTTCTCTCTTAGGTTGTCAATTATTAGACTCCTCCTAATGGGGTAGCAGGGGGGGGGGGGGGGGGCCGATGCAGAATTGCGGAGTGCCTCGCAAAAAGGCTTGACGCATGACCAGTTTTTCAGAGACTGAAATTGATTGGGACGCGCATCGCATGGAGTAAAAATTGTTTGAGATATCGGGAAGAAGTCCCCATATCCGAGAATTCTGGGGACTCAATTAATTTCGGTTGACACAGATTAGTTTTTGTGATATATTATAAATTAACAAGCTTACTAGCCTGGGGAATCACTAATTATTTCTTGAAAACCGAAAATTACCATGACCGCAACTTTAGAACGACGCGAAAGCGCAAGCCTATGGGGTCGCTTCTGCGACTGGATTACCAGCACCGAAAACCGTCTTTACATCGGATGGTTCGGTGTCTTAATGATTCCCACCTTGCTAACCGCAACCTCTGTATTCATCATTGCTTTCGTCGCAGCTCCTCCTGTAGATATTGATGGTATTCGCGAACCCGTTTCTGGTTCTTTGTTATACGGTAACAACATTATCTCTGGCGCTATCATCCCTACTTCTGCAGCTATTGGGTTACATTTCTACCCAATCTGGGAAGCAGCTTCCGTCGATGAATGGCTTTACAATGGTGGTCCTTACGAACTTATCGTCCTTCACTTCCTACTTGGTGTAGCTTGCTACATGGGTCGCGAATGGGAACTAAGCTTCCGTCTAGGTATGCGTCCTTGGATCGCTGTTGCGTACTCGGCTCCTGTCGCAGCTGCTACCGCCGTCTTCCTGATCTACCCAATTGGTCAAGGAAGTTTCTCTGACGGTATGCCTCTAGGCATTTCTGGTACTTTCAACTTCATGATCGTCTTCCAGGCTGAGCACAATATCCTTATGCATCCCTTCCACATGTTGGGTGTAGCTGGCGTATTCGGCGGCTCTCTATTCAGTGCTATGCATGGTTCTTTGGTAACTTCTAGTTTGATCAGAGAAACAACTGAGAATGAGTCTGCCAATGCAGGTTACAAGTTCGGTCAAGAGGAAGAAACCTACAACATCGTAGCTGCTCACGGCTATTTCGGTCGTTTGATCTTCCAATATGCTAGCTTCAACAATTCTCGTTCTCTGCACTTCTTCTTAGCTGCTTGGCCCGTAGTAGGTATTTGGTTCACCGCTTTAGGCATTAGCACCATGGCATTCAACTTGAATGGTTTCAACTTCAACCAATCCGTGGTTGACAGCCAAGGTCGTGTCATAAACACCTGGGCTGACATCATAAACCGTGCTAACCTAGGTATGGAAGTCATGCATGAACGTAACGCTCATAACTTCCCCCTAGACTTGGCTTCTGTTGAAGCTCCTTCTATAAACGGATAACATCCGTCTGGTTATGCAGCACAACTGAACTGGATACCAAATCTCTCAACTTCAGGGGAGGTTTGGTGTCCAATGAGATGAAAGTTCGTGCGGTGGAACGAATGAAAGGAATGGTAGCAGCTTCTCACAATTTCACGATTATCAGTTTCCAACCTTAAATTCTGAAAAGTATTTGGAATATCCTTCTGCGATTTAATAGATTACGAAGTTTCCTACTCCGATTTGCAGAATGCTTGTAATCTCCCACCCCAATCTTTTGGATAAAAGAAGGAGTGTATTCCTCATTTCAAAGATTTTCTATTGTCTTGCTATATACATACAGCTAATATGTATGTGTATCAACCGAAGGACCTATCTAGACTGCTTAACGGATAGATCTTGTTCACGTCCGGTGGGGAGCCAACTAAATCAACAGAGGGGGCGGACGTAGCCAAGTGGATCAAGGCAATGGAGTGTGGATCCATCACGCGCGGGTTCAATTCCCGTCGTTCGCCCATCCAATTGGGTAATTCGATCCCACCGCTCTGCGTGGGTCTCCCCGACAATAACAATTTGGAATTCCCGATCTAATTCCAATTTTGGATACGACTATTCACAGAAATCACTAGACTCGTTTGAAATATGTATTCCATCCTATCTTGAAATTTTCAATATTATTGGTATAATAAATGTGGGAAATAGATAGTATCTACCGCATGAAATTAATATGAAAAAAGAAAATAAGGTAAAAAAGGTGGCAAGAGAAAGCGTAGGAAGTCCAGATTTTTCATCTAAAATTTCGGAGTTAATAGAAGTCAGTCTATTAGATCACTTCTTCGAATCATTGAAAAACCAACATCTCAGAGAATTTTTAATTAGTCCATCTTCCAATTATGAACCTTTTATCAGATTATCTGACTTGTGATTTCTAAGTTCACTATTTCTACGCAATCTGCGTGATTCACTAAAAAGAGATAGTGGCATCACCCTGGAGATGCTGATGTTGCTAACAATACTAATTTCTATGCATTGCCTGAGTGACAAAAGGTCGATCGAAAGAAGTTTTGTACTAACGGGAGTCATTAATGGGGGTGACGGAGTGAGAGAGAAACAAGCGGAAAACCTTGGTGATTTCTCCTACGACTGCTTTCTCCGATTCGAAAGATCTTTATCTGTTGGAAGGAGTGGAAAGAGGAGAATATCTGTTTCCCACTACTTAGGTTTGAACGAAGATATTTCTGCAGGTTCGACGAAAAAAGAGAAGCAAGTTCGCTATGATGCGATGATTCCTCTGGTTTCCGGTAGATGGAAGGCATGCGTAGTGAGGGGTTCACTCCTTGGCGGAGATATATCCAAGGATGATCCTGAAAGGATTCAGGTATTTCGTAGGGGTAGGTGTTTACAAAATTCACGTAGGTTTTTCAAATTCTACAACTATCTGGTAGTTTCCAGAAACAACCAAAGTGATTTCGATTCGTTATTCTTTTGGGAAAATCGTGACAAGCGAGATCCGGGTCGGTTACAAGCAACACAATTGAGAAGCGACTCATTAAGTCCCGTAGTATTAAACTCCTATGACGAGGCGTTATTTGAATCCGTAGATTCAGCAGATCACCAGGGGGATAGATCGGGATTTGATTTCGAGCGAGAAGCCTTTTCCAACTTGTCTTCATCTACGTCTTGTGAGAAAACGACGTCGTTTCGTGGCTGTATATCCGGATTAGATTATGACAAAAATGGGGAAGAATTTCCCATTCTACACACTTATTCACAAATGAGAGATGGATTAATAAATCGACTCACCAAAATTCTCTCGATAATCGAGAAATCGAATCTGATTTCTGATAGGGCAATAGTTACTGACGTCAGTAGTAGCGTCAAATCTGGGAAAGGATTTCCATTGGAAATGAGGGGCGACATGCCGCTTACTCAAATATCTGGCAAAAAACTTGGGCTAGCGAGTAGCAGACACCTCAACCTCAGTGAGATTCTCCCAAACTATTTTCAAATATCTTTTTTAGGTATACTTAGAGAAATAAGTAATCGAAGTGAAAATACTACTTTTTCAAACTAATTGAAAGAAGAGAGTAACATACATTCAATATATTTTTTAGTTAGATTGTATGGACGAAATAGAATCATACCTCTCTACTCAACATACATATTTCTTTTCTATGACTATTTCTGCGCATTATCTACTGAATATTTATTCCAAATCAAATATCGGTTGGATGGCTGGACGGGGATCGGGGAGTACACCGGTGTAACAAGAATTGCAACTGAATAAATAGTATTGAAATGGAAAGATAACGTAGGGCGCCTATTGAACGAATATATTACTCATCAAATTGATGAGTATAGAAATGTTCAGTCAAATGTGCATAGATGGCTCGATACGACCGAGGATTCGTCTTCTTTCCCCGTCGGGAAAGTCTTAAAGTATGACTTGGAGGAATCAATTTGCCGTGTATCAATAATAAGAAACGAATTACTCAATAATATTGGTGTCAGTCTCGGTAGTAACAACCAACAGAACGAAAAATATTTTCATCGATTTCTCAATGTTTTATTTATTTATAAAATGATTGTTGCTGAGGTTACTCGCCAGAAAGTTTTGATATATACCATTGATTATTGCATCGAAAAATTGAACGATATAGATCTCGAGAAATTAAACAAGATAGATCTCACGAAGCTTGATCTTTTATCAAGTTTATTCGATGGTTACATTGATGAACAGATACTTTTCCTCAAAACAATTCTTGAGAGAAAAAAGAGTTTATTCATTGAATCCAAACTGTTAATGAGTAAGAAATCGGTAGGCTCTTCGACCGAGCTGGAACCTGCAGTGAATCCTACTTCTATCGGGTTGCCCCGCATCGAATCTATCCGAGCAGGATTCTCAGGCAATGATTTTTCCATTACGGGGAGGCAATTTTGGAATCTGTTTCTGCATGATTTAAACCGTGGGGGAGGTTCAACTAGAGATATTGGTGAGAATATTTCGAGATACATCTCCGATCAGGTTGATAAACTAAACTTTCTAGACGACTCACCTATACGGAACTGTGCTGGAAGCAACTTTATTCCGAGAATCAGAAGGAATTTTTTTATTGGGAGATGCAACAGTAGTTATCTCAACGTCTTAGAAAACTTCTATGTGGGCTCCGAAGATGAAACCATCTCATCTAATATCATCTCATTTATTCATCCCCAACTGTCGGATTCGTTGTCATCCAACTTATCGAAACAAACAGCGGGGGAGGTTGCTGGTCACGTACTCACACCAATTCAATTTATTTTATCTAATCTGCATGAATCCACAGCATTAGTAACTCATTCAGATGGACTTTCCAATTCTATTTCGGATCTGAAGAGGTTACTGGCGAGTTTGAACTTATCTCCTCGTAAAACGATAGAGTCATTTCTATATTCGTGCAGTAGCGATGGAGTTTCTTTGGAGGAAACGTCGACAAACTCCGATTCGGGGTCGGATCGGCAACCCCAACCTCGTCTCAAGAATCTGGTATTGGATCGAGTCTATCGGAGGAATTTGTCTATTAAGTATTTCGGGGAACCGGAGGAGTTGGAAACATCTTATTGGTCGCTAAGACTCCCACTATGCAACGATGTAACATCGAGATCTATAGCAGAATCGATTGGAAAGGAGGTTGCGTACGAAGATACGGACTTCGCGGATCAATCTATACGGAGGGAGGCTATTCGTCCATCCAACTTTATCAATTTCAATGAATTATTAAAAGATTTGAACAGATATAAGATCTCTTGGATCTTTTGGAAAGACAATATCGGTGAAAAATGGAGCTTATTTAGAGATTACATACCTTGGTTTTTTACCCCCACCTGGTGGAAATACTTTTACGACCTGATTAGAGAAACATATCCAGAAATAGGACTTAAAATAAGTTATGACTCAAATCATAATTTTCCTAGAATTTATAAAAGAGTGGCTGAAGGTGTAGTAGATGGTGCGAAAGCCTATTTATCCCAAAGACTGCAAAGCCTAGGATTGAGATTCGACAACGATTCTATCAATACTATAGTATCTGAGATAGGTCTTCTTATTTTCGAAGAAATTCCTGATGAAGCGGAGATTTTACATTCGGGAGGATGGTCAGTATCTCAATTTTCCACTAGGTCTATCTTCTATTACTTCATCCTTTCAGTATTAATTGTTCTTGCATTACTCAAACACCCTTTGTCTGCCGTTTCGGGTTCCAATTCCTTTCATTTATGGAAACGTTTCAATACTATTGAATATTTGACAGACCCAACGCGTGGATCCTATTTGAAAGAGGTAATGCATTCCCCTTCGACAAGCTAAATGTCAACGAGAGATCTACTAATCTATTCTTTGAATAGATTCTTGAATTATATAAATAATATAATATTTTTCTTCTTTGTGAAAGATGAAATCGATTCATGGATATTTCATAAAGAAAGCCCCGATATCCTAGATAGTAAGAAAGAACTACTGACTCAACATTTAGTGACGAATAAAATTCTTTATAGGTATGTGTCGAAATTGAACTCTAATTATGATTTATCGAGCAACGAGATTTCTCATGAACCTTATCCACAAGAAAGATCTAATGTTTTGGCATACTTACGTCAATTCTGGCAAAATGATCTATTGAGTCACAAGATCCGTAAGTTGGATCCTGCGGAGAAGTGGTCTTTTTCCGCCCTCGAGAGAAATATTCTATTTTCAGTAACAACGAGACGAAGAGGCAGTCTACTAAATATGCCATGTCATGACATACCTATCTCACTCCAATCGGGATTACTACCATCTAAAGGAATTTTGCTAGTAGGACCCATAGAAACTGGCCGATCTTCCATTATTAGAGATGTAGCATTCGATTCCTACTTTCCAGTGGTGAAACTACCAATGAAGAAGCTGATATACAACCGATCCTTTTTCAATAATGTACGTGGAAATTTCATTTCGAAAGAAAGCGTACACCGATTAAATTTCGTTTTTGAAATGGCGAAAGAGATGTCTCCCTGTACACTATGGATTCAAGATATTCATGAATTGAATATTCATCGTTCGTATCATAAGCTAGAAGCTGATCCCAAATTCTTACTTTGCCAAATATTGAAAAGTATTGGTGACAGGCGCGGCAATTCTAACATGCGCAAGAATGTTGTTATCGCTACGACTCACGTACCTGCGAGGATAGATCCAGCTCCAATAGCTCCGAACCGGTTAAACTAATTGATAAACTTTCGAAAATCCAACGGGTATCAACGTCAAAAAGATTTATCAATTCTATTACGTATCAAAGGTTGCGAAATGGGGGCTAATCCGCCCCTTCCTCTTATTGAAGGTACTGGGTCTGGAACTACGGGTTATAGTAGACGAGATTTATTCCTCCTTGCTAATGAGGCGTTACTAATAGGTACTTCCAAAAGAAGTAAGATTATATGTAGCGACGCAATTGAATTAGCTTTGCATAGACAACATTCGACTGCTAGTGATATGGGCAATGGAATAGAATCCGGTTCCGAATGGGACATCTTTTCTCACGAGATAGCGGAAGCTACCTCAAAGAATAGTTTGATAGATACTTATCTCACGAATACATATATTGGTCGTAACGCGTTAAAGATGCGATTTTATTATTTGTCTAACTGGTACGTGGAACCTTCAATAACCGAGTCAACATTTAATGAATTCACTCTATTTTCGCATATCCTAGGGATACTAGCTGGATTAGTAGCTCGCGATTCGCTCCAAATGGATATGGGAAAGGAAGAAAATTTCATTGTTATTGACAAACTCGTAGAGAATGACTTGAACCTAGCTTGTGGCGTACTAGAAAACCTCTCGACTAATTTTTCACGTTCAGAAATTTGTAGAGACGGAAGTCGACGCGGTAGTAGTCTTTCCCTTTCCGTTCCTATCGGTAAACCCAAGTATTGTTCAGGTGTAACCTCTCCAAGTCGTTCTTCTAAATTTGTGAGAAAGGGGGGATTTAGCAGTCTAACCGACTTCGAACTGCAACAGTCACCCGAACTAATAAACTCAAGTCCGACGGAAGTGTCGCGCGAGATCACTTGGTCCCATAAGGCTTGGCGTCTCCGTTTCCTGCGAAGCGGGGCTTATGAATTGATGAGGGTATCATCTGAACCCAATCATTTGTATAATTTAATTCTCCTTTACCAAAATCGGAATTATATACCCCAACAAGATTTCGAATTCAATAAGATTAAGGGTGACAAAAGTAAATGGTGTGATAAAAGCGGATATCTATTTAGTTTTGAAAAATCTGCGACTAATGTGACAGATAAGTTTGTTAAAAGATTGGAAAACCGGTTGGATAATATGTTGTTACGCGAGCAATTTCTCGAATTGGGAATATCCGGCGACTCATCTAATGAATATGAAACACACTGTAATCGATTAGATGAAACGACTCGACTCTTCGGGGGGCGCTTCATCTGGGACCCCATGCTTCTGTTCCAGCCAGATCCTAACATTCCTTCCTCGCGTCGCAGCTTGTTGCCGACGAAAAAACTGGCGCGGAGGCTTTACACCATTTACGGTATGAGAAGGCAGCACCTTAATAAAATGTCAAATAAAAAAATTAGAAATTTCTTTCTCTATAGTGAAGATAATAGTGGAGATAATAGTGGAGATAATAGTGGAGATAATAGTGAAGATAATCCAAAATTGAAACCTAACTCATCTATTAAGCGGTGGAATAATCTCCCTTTGGATGAAGAGGAGCGAGATTCCGAATACGTCAAAGAAATTTCCTCCATGGATATACATCTGCAATATCCGCAGACATTTAGTCCCGCTCGCTTTGATTCCTACGTGGTGGCAGAAGATTTTCCGGAGCGATTTATTCGGTTTAGGCTTCTGGTTCATAGAAACAAATGGATGAGGCGAAACCGTTGCCCATTTCAGGATTTTCTTATCTATAATATGTTGCTTGAAATTTATTAATATCTATCCGATCCGTTCTGGTTTGGTGGGGCGTCACTGGATCAAACGACGAAACAATTTTGTTCATGAAAGTTCGTAGAACAAATCTTAGATACCCTTCATTCTGTCTAGATCTCTAGCGATATAATTATAAGCCAAATTCAGTAAAAGGAAGATCTATATTTTCCTTTTACTGATATAAATAATTTTATCGTAGCATATCAAATAGTTAAGGAACTGAAGGCCATTTTCTATATGAGTCTTTCTGCTTAGAAAGAAGATTGAGAAAGGGCAATAGCTTATTCCATAGGGATTTCGCAAAACAGCTTCTTAACATCACGCTTGGAATAGATCCTTTCTAAAATTGTGGATTTAGTCCCCTCCCCAGATGACTTATTGATTCGCTCATTTCAATCATTCGATACACCGGAATTGAAGGGGGGACCCCCACCCAAACAAAGGTGACCTCTCAATAGTTAATAGGCAGGGTCCTCGCCTCGGGGGTATTCGAGGGGGGGGGGGGTGAGAACGTACAAATCTTTTTCTTCCTCAATTGTTAGAGCTGGAAATAAGCACGATAGTGAATCATTCACTGGTTGGTGGATCATGGTCCAACACAATTTGATTTGGCATATGTGGGAAACACAGCTACCCAATTACCAGGAATTATTGACGTAGATTCGAACGAATCTCCCCGGGTAGGATTCGAACCTACGACCAATCGGTTAACAGCCGACCGCTCTACCGCTGAGCTACCGAGGAAAGTGGTAGGGGATTCAGTCTCATACGCACTCAAAGACCTTTGTTCCTCTGTTCTTCGAATCGCTTTTAAATCTGTAAGACGTTAAGCTTTCTCCGACATTTTGTGAAGTAGACTTCGCGTACACCCTAACTCCCATTATAGGAGGAGGCGGCGGCGATGGCAATCCCATTTGAATGGGGGGGTACCCGAATCGTGGGAGAGGGGGGAGGGGGGGGGGGGCAACCGATCGAGGTCGAGATCAACCCCACAAGCCCCCCACGATCTGTATCGATCAGTCACCAATTAGTACTTCCCATTCCCCCCCCTCCAAGAAGCATAGTAGAATAGCCGCAGGATTCTCCTACCTCATAGGAAGAAGTAATATCTTTGAGAAATAGAAGTAGCAAAAATAAGAAAGATAGAGATGGGGAAGATGAACAACAGTCGGGAGAAATGAACACGAATTGGAGCTTCGCGAAACGAAAGTAGCAGTTTATGGCAAGGGCGGAATTGGAAAATCAACAACTAGCTGCAACACATCGATAGCTTCAGCTAGACGGGGGAGACGGATATTGCAAATTGGGTGCGATCCCAAACATGATAGTACCTTCACCCTTACGGGATTCCCAATACCTACAATTATAGATACTTTACAATCGAAAGATTACCATTACGAAGACGTATGGCCCGAAGATGTAATTTATAAAGGTTATGGCGGAGTAGACCGCGTAGAGGCTGGCGGACCCCCAGCGGGGGCGGGCTGTGGGGGATATGTCGTGGGAGAAACGGTGAAGCCATTAAAAGAATCAAATGCCTTTTATGAATACGATATTACCTTATTCGACGTTTTGGGAGATGTAGTTTGCGGGGGTTTTGCTGCTCCACTGAATTACGCGGATTACTGTATCATCATAACTGATAATGGATTCGATGCCCTTTTTGCAGCAAATTGTATTGCCGCGTCGGTCAGGGAAAAGGCGCATACCCACCCTTCGCGGCTAGCCGGTTTGGTAGGAAACCGAACATCTGAAAGAGACTTAATTGACAAATATGTAGAAGCCTGCCCCATGCCCGTACTGGAGGTACTACCTCTAGTGGAAGATATTCGTATTTCGAGGGTAAAGGGAAAAACGTTATTCGAAATGGCTGAATGCCAACCAAATCTGAATTTTGTTTGTGATTTCTATTTAAATATAGCGGATTAGACTTTATCTAAGCCAGAGGGAATCGTACCACGAGAAATTCCAGATAGAGAATTATTTAGCTTACTTTCCGATTTCTATTTAAATCCCAATTCGGGAAAGAGAGAGAAAACTCAAAATGGTCAGCAAGATACTCCGCTTGACTTTACAATTATTTGATACTAAAGAGGCTGCTTCTTTGCGTATAAATATATACACCTAATACTCCTCCGAGGAAACACTTTCATGAAGACTCTTGAGATTCCTACTTTTGAGTGCGAAACTGGTAATTATCACACTTTCTGTCCCATTAGTTGCGTAGCTTGGCTATACCAAAAGATTGAAGATAGTTCTTTCCTAGTAGTAGGTACGAAAACTCGCGGTTACTTCCTGCAGAATGCTCTCGGAGTCACGATTTTTGCGGAACCTCGTTATGCAATGGCGGAACCAGAAGAGGGAGACATCTCAGCTCAGTTGAATGACCAAAAGGAATTAGAAAGAATTCGCTTACGAATAAAAAGTGATAGAAACCCCAGTGTTATTATTTGGATCGGCACCTGCACCACAGAGATAGTAAAAATGGATTTGGAGGGCATAGCGCCCAAATTGGAGAAGCAAATTGGAGTACCAATTGTGGTTGCACGAGCAAACGGGTTGGACCATGCTTTCACTCAGGGAGAAGATACTGCATTGGCTGCCATGACGCATCGATGTCCGGAATGTAATCCTCGTATTACACACCAACAGGAAGAAGACGTGGCTGAAAATGTTGTGGCTGACGTCGACCGAAGTAATAAATTTCTTGGAGGAAAGGGTAAATTAAATAGATGTAATTCAGTACTTTTTGGATCTCTACCTTCAAGTGTAGCTTCTCAACTGAATTTGGAATTGAAGCGTCAGTCTGTTCCTGTATCGGGTTGGCTACCCTCGCAAAAATACAATGAACTGCCTGCTTTAGGCGAAAGCGTCTACGTCTGCGGGGTAAACCCTTTCTTGAGCCGGACGGCGACAACATCGATGCGTCGGAGGAAATGCCAACTAGTCGGAGCGCCTTTTCCCATCGGTCCCGATGGAACACGCGCATGGATAGAGAAAATCTGTTCAGTATTTGATGTAAAACCTGATGGCCTCGAAGAAAGAGAGAATCAAATCTGGAAAATTCTTAGTGATTATCTTGAAGTGGTAACCGGTAAATCCGTTTTTTTCATGGGAGATAATCTATTAGAAATTTCTATGGCAAGGTTTTTAATTCGATGCGGAATGGTTGTTTACGAAGTAGGTATTCCCTACATGGATAGGCGATATCAAGCTGCTGAGCTGTTGCTTTTGCGACATACCTGTAAGAAGATGAAGAAGCCCATGCCTCGGATTGTTGAAAAACCCGACAACTACAGTCAGGTGCAACGTATGCATGAGCTACAACCAGACTTGGCAATTACTGGAATGGCTCACGCTAATCCTCTAGAGGCTAGAGATATAGATACTAAATGGTCGGTCGAATTTACATTTGCGCAAATCCACGGATTTGTTAATGCGAGGGACGCTCTCGAACTAGTCACTCGTCCACTGCGACGTAGAAGTGATTCTAGCTTAGGTTGCCGCAGCTTATCAAAACAGACATTAGATATTTAATTAAACTGTTATCAAAAAATAATTGTTAGAGATTGGTAATTAATCATTATGAAGAGATATAGATATGTAGTCACCCATAAAAATTCTTAATCGGAAAACTTGTTCACCTCATTATTTTTCTTCCACTTTATGATTAAGAAATAACAAATTGAAATCCAATTTTCTATTTTCAGTAAAATTTCTAGTTCGAATCTATAATTGATTTTCCAAAATCATTTGTATTATTTCACATTTGTATGTATAATATAGATGGTATTGACGTGGACGTCGAAGGGACAGATATCGAGATGGGGAATCTCGAGCGACTGGAAGGTTTAAACGAGGAGGAAAAAGCGCAAAGGGATAGAAACAAGTGGAATGTTAATTCCGTACATCAAAAAGACTACAACGAATATAAATATATTGGATATTTTGTCACTAACTGGGCCAAAATCGATGAGTCCCTATATACTTTTTGGCCTATACTACGGCTTCCTCGCGACACTACCTGTTGGACCTTCCCAAATCTTATGCATAAGAGCCTTTCTTTTGGGAGGAAGTAGAGGCGGTCTCGTTTCTTTAAGTGGTTCGATGCTCGCGCAGCTAGTAACTATTTCATCAATATATTGTTCACCAATCTATATATTGCTATCAAAGCCACATCTGCTAACCGTCGTCGCAATACCTTACATGGTCGCATTTTGTCTAACAATGAATGACTTACCGAATTATCAGATTCTACGTCCCGTCACCTCGTTGCGCGATTCACGAGTAATTAGTTTATTTTTCAATAGTTTTTTGTTTCAAATTTTGAATCCCGTTTTATTACCAAATCCTGTGTTGGCAAGATTAACCCACCTCTTCTTCTTCCGTTACAGTAATAATTTAATCTTTGTAGTAACTAGTTTTTTAGGTTGGTTAGCTGGTCACATGGCATTCAGCTACTTGTCCAAACTCCTTCTGATTCGTGTGGAAAAAGATTCGCCAATAATATATTTACTGGTAAAACGTGCTATCTATACAACTTTTAGTATTGTTTTTGTAGCAAATGCGTTGATTTATCTGGGTAGAGCTCCGGTTTCTTTTTGGACCGTAAAGTTCATGAGTGAACCCCATGATAAGGAAATGTCTTTTTGGGAAATTGCTGAATATCCAGATTTCTTGTGGTGGTTCTTCAAGCCGTGGCCTACCTCTTTTTTCGACCCTTCAAGAGGGAATCGGGGTAATCGATTCATCAGAAATAGCCGATCCGATATCAGTAGTAGCTTCTACAAGGGGAAAATATCTACGTATTTCTTCAAGAAGTGTTTAAGTGATGGAAAACAGAGGTTATGCATTGCGACGTTGCCCAGTTTGTCAATTTTTGAAAAATAATTGGAGAAATCTCTAACTATAACTAGGTCCCATAAATTTGGGAGAACCCATTTCTCATATCGAGGCTGGATTTTAGAAAAATTAGTAAGAAATAAAATCTTTCAAAAAGAATTACTAAATCGAGTCAAATTATTGGATACCGGGTTTTCATTTTCGAAGGCGATGGAAAGAAAAATTCGATTGATAGCTAGGGGTAAGAAAAGGGTACCCCACGTTTACGACCCTTTCATGACTAATTTACGTGTGCGGATTCCAGTCCCACAAACATTTTTAACAGTAGGTGAGTTAGATTTGACCATATGGAATTGGAATGAGTTAGAGACGAGGAAGAAAATTAGGAAGGGGAAGGGTGGCTCCATAACTAAAAGGAATTCTATCGAAGATTGGATTTCCGCAAAGAATCGGAAATTGAAACGGGGAAGCAGGAATCCTATGCCATGGGAAACTTTACCAGTGAGAGCTCGACGTATGTTCCAATTTATGTTCAGAAATCGAGTTTTGTATGATTATGACGTACAAAAAATTCTCAAGAAGATCAAATCTCCGTCCGGGACCGTTGTCACTTGGGAAGAAATAATGAACTTAGATCCCGAAGATCGAGCACTATTTCTGACTTATATAACACAGGAAGAAAATTGCTACAAATTTGATCAAATCTTCTTATCGAAGATATTTTTGATAAGCGGTCGGAAACGCCCCTCAACTTCAAGGAAAGGGGTACGCACACTCCATAAAATTGACGATCTGGGTGCAAATCTGGCTCGCAGTAACGAACTATATTTCGATACCGAGTTTGACTTTCCGGGAGCAGACGGCGATATCCGTCACAGAAAATTACGGAATGTTGGCTTCACTTTTGCAAAAGGAAAACCCAGATCAACGAAATTAGTGAAACGATATGCAAGAATATCTGACTTCCGCCGGAAATTTTTGAAGGGATCCATGCGGTCCAGAAGACGGAAGACATTGCTATGGAAGACACTTCAGGAAAAGGTGCGTTCGGCTTTTTTCCTTAGATTAGTGGAAATACCAATTTTACTTCAACTACCCGTGGAGCAGCTAACGGGTTCGAAGACCGAAAAACAGCCTACCGGCTCGAAAAAGATTATGGGTTACCAATTTGGGCAGCAACTAACTCCCCTTTCATCGACGGGAAAAACTTCAAGCCAGTCGAAACTTGCTCGTTCAGCTGTAGCGGCTAGATCAGACATAGGTCCCATTCACAATGGAAGGGGTTATATGCTGGTTTTCCAGTCTAGATTTCGCAAGTTTGTAAAGTTACCTGTACTTATAGTTTTCAAAACTATTGGCCGTATATTGCTTCGGCAAAATTCCGAATGGAATAAAGACTGGATGAAATGGAAAAAGGAAATTCATATCAACTGTACCTTTGATGGCGAGGAATTTTCACAGGATCAACTCCCCCCCCGCTGGTTGAGGGAAGGTATACAGATAAAGATTGCATATCCGTTTCGGCTGAAGCCCTGGCACTCGGCTGGGAAGAAGAAACGACTGACTGCTCGGAAAAAATATATGGAAGCTGAATTAATTGAGGATCGAAAATCGACAAATAAGCAGAAGTTGAAACAAAAGAGGCCTAGATTTACTTATTTAACTGCTTTAGGATATCAGACAGATATACCTTTTGGAAGTATCCAAAAGCAACCCTCATTCTGGAAGCCTGTGAGAAAGGAACTGATTCAAATTTGCAGGGAGAACTTTTCGTTGAGAACCAAGCAAGCCTATCGTTTTCTCGATTCTAAATTCAACTTGGAAAAAATGTTGAAACCAAGTTTAATCTTAGTAAGGAAGTTCAATCTATTTTTTAAACCCGGAGGGGTCTCAGCTGACCTCGTCTCAACTTACAATACTCGGGTAAAACCTGTACTTAATGGCGACGCAAATGAAGTAGTAGAAATAAATTCAAATTTTGATAAAATAAATGGAGGATCTGTTAATATCGTCGGGGAAGTGCAACCAGTTAGTAATATTAATAAACAATTAGTTACTCGAAAATCAATTGGTAGAGAATTCGTCGCGGATAATGACGTAACCGGATTATCAAATCCGTTAGACGAGGGGGTTAATGTAGATCAACCAGATACTGAAACAACTCAAGTTGATAAATTAACTTTAGATTACAGATTGGAGGATACAGACTTCAGCAATTCTGTGAAATTCGATGAGGAAGAATTAAAAGGTTTTAAAGAAATAACCTTGAAGTTACATATAGCGATTGCAGAAGCAATTGAAAAATTCATTTACGCGGTATCAATCTCGTATCTAAAGGTTAACAGAGATTTCTACTACTACTTCGGTGAACTCGTCTCGTTGCGCACGCAACTAGTAGAAGTAATTAATATCACTCTTCAAGAAACAGATGTAGCTTTTTTCAGACCGAGAGGTAGATTGTCACAGTTTGACGAAACTCAATCATTATCTCAAGCTTATCTCTATAATAGTGTTTGGGATCTAAGTGTGGAGGAAAACTTAAACCTGAAATTACTGGCGACTGGTAGTGGGAGCAATCGTGGGGGAGAAACTGGAAGTAACGGGAACTGGAGTGATAGTTTAACCCCTTACCAGCCTGAGCAATCTTTGGCTTATTCGGAAAATTCCTCGGGGCTTTTCGTTGGGTACGACTCAACCATTTCAAGCCCAAGTGAAACGAGTAACTGCACAGATATCTCGTTTGGCGAGGCAACTAGCAAAATTGCAAAGAAATTTTACAATGAACGCGTTTTGAACTGTATAGAAGAATGGGGATTATTAAAGAAGTTACGTGATCTAGACGCAAGTAATTGGAATAAATGGTTAGATTGCTTCTCCAACTGTAACTTGCCATTAACACTGTGGCGCGACGTAGCACCTCACAGATGGAAAATTAGTTTTGATTGCTTGGACGAACTCAGTCACATTGAAGAAGAAATCGCAAGTGAACAAAAATGTCACGTCCTTCGAGATGAGTTACATAATTACTCCATATATGCCGGAAAACCCTTACTTAGGGATCGAATTATAAATCTCAGTAAGCTTCGCAAACGTAGATATCTATTACGAAGTCTCATCGATTTTGTACGAAATGGAGATGTGCAAAAATTTTCCATGCGACAAGATGCTGCCGCACAGAGGTTCCATTGTAAAACTCGTATTTCGGAAATTACTAAAGTGAAGCGGAGGGGGGTGGATAGATTACCTAATTTATGCACTTCTGATTCAGAGATTACACTCAACTCTAAATTTGATTTGATGCCGTGGCTAGTTACAGATTTTGGAAGAACAAAAAGTTCTTTCAGGAAGAAAACAAGAAGATCCAGAGATCCTATTTTGAAGGATAATACCACATATGGCATAGTACCAGATATAACTCGTAGATTCCAAAAAGTATCCGATGAACTGTACGAAATAATGCTAGATGAAAGAGAAGATATGGACTACCTGTTTCGGTGGAAGTGGAAATCTGAGACAAAACTGGAAAATTTGAGAAGCCTGACAGCTCTCACAAGAATGTTGGGAGATGATCGCGATCTCGTCACACTTTGTGCGAATACCAATGTAGATTCCGAGCTATTAGACCTATATTTCAACGCAACAACGAAACTTGGTCTTTTCTATGACCTGTCTATCCCTTCAGCTCATCGTTTATCAATATTACTTGATGACCAAAATTTGGTATACAAAATAATTAATCCGTTGTTGAAATTAAAGTCTAGGTTGAAAAGCAGAGTCGGAAGACAACTATGCAGAAAAATCTATAGTGATACATATATCTCAAAATTGTCACTTGTAGCCACAGAAGTCAACAAAAGGCGGTCCCATATTTATAACATTGAAGATCTCTTGCTTGCGCGACGTCGACGTGAATTCCGATTCCTTCGATCTCTGCTAATTTCGAGGTCTCCAAAACCAGGAGCACACTACTTCGACTTGAAATTCGACTCTATCTCGGAAGTTGAGCGGACCCGCAGTAGCGAAGAATATGAGCCTTCGGAGCTAAGGGAAGTTCAAAAAATTAAACGATTCCTGTGGCCGAGCCACCGTCTAGAAGAATTAGCTTGCACCGGTAGATTCTGTTTCAACATGATTACTGGGAGCCGATTTGCGATACTTAAGATTCAAATGTATCCTATTATTCGAAATTAGCGGGAGCAAGGGGGTATGAAGCGCAACAAAAAGATTTGAACATGTGTGTAATTAATTGGAATTATCCAAACGAAGGTAATTTCAATTAATTGCACGATATATCTAATGTGAATCGCGGCAGAAGCTGTAACTGTGCGTGAGACATAAATGCCCACGTTTACTCCACGCGGCACTGCATTACACATGAAAAAATTGGACTTCATTTTTGTCCAAGGGGCCATTGCTGCAACTGCTGACTAAACAGTTTATAATCGACTTGAGATGGAGCAAGCAATCGTAATTATTATCATTATTACTACGGATAAATATAAATATATTGACGCGCAGCTAGTCGGTGGGAACAAAGATACTGGGTTCACCGCCTCCCAAATTTACTACTTGACTCACCAGATTTCGAAACTAACTTCCCACCTGGAATCACACTCCGAAGACTACTCCTCCCGAAGAGGTTTGATAAAATTACTCGGTAAACGTAAGCGTCTCTTAATTTATTTATCCGATGGGGATATAGCTCTATACGCCCAAATTATAAAAAATTTGGGTATTCGGGGTTTGAAGGGGCGTTGAAGAGTGAACAGAGGTTTGATGTTTTGACATGTCGTAGTTGGCGCAACTTCTTCTGGCGAAGCTAGATCCCACGATATTTACTGAAAAGGAAATGATTTACGGGTATGCATCTTAAAGAACTAGATCCAGTTACAGTAAGCATGGGCCCTCATCACCCATCTATGCATGGTGTTCTTCGACTCGTTGTCGTCTTAGATGGTGAAAATGTTGTTGATTGCGAACCAATCCTGGGATATCTGCATCGGGGGATGGAGAAAATTGCTGAGAACCGGACGACTTTGCAATACCTCCCGTACGTAACGAGGTGGGATTATCTAGCTACCACGTTCACCGAAGCAGTGACGGTTAATGCGCCGGAGAGGTTGGCAAATATTCAAATACCCGCGAGAGCTAGCTATATACGTGTAATCATGCTCGAATTAAGCCGAATAGCTTCGCATCTGTTATGGCTTGGGCCGTTCCTGGCAGATATTGGTGCGCAAACTCCATTTTTCTATATATTTCGAGAAAGAGAAATGATTTATGACTTATTTGAGGCTGCTACCGGGATGCGAATGATGCACAACTACTTCCGCATCGGGGGAGTTGCCGCGGATTTACCTTACGGGTGGGTAGATAAATGTCTAGACTTCTGTCATTATTGTCTCCCAAAAATTCATGAATATGAGCGATTAATTACAAGGAATCCTATTTTTTTAAAACGAGTAATGGGGATAGGTTTCATCAGCAGACAAGACGCTATCAGTTGGGGTTTATCTGGACCTGTATTACGAGCCTCGGGAGTTCAATGGGATCTCCGTAAACTCGACCACTACGAATGTTATGACAACCTGGATTGGCAGATTAAGTGGCAAGAAGAGGGAGATTCCTTAGCTCGTTATTTGGTACGAATTGACGAAATGAAGGAATCAATAAATATTATTAAACAGGCGCTGAAACTTCTTCCGGGAGGTCCATATGAAAATTTGGAGGGTCGACGTCTCGTCCAACAAGAAGGAGAAATAGACTGGGGTGGCTTCAACTACCAATTCGTTGGGAAGAAGTCTTCTCCCACTTTTAAGTTGCCTAAACAGGAGCATTACGTGAGAGTAGAAGCCCCCAAGGGAGAATTGGGAATCTTTTTGGTTGGGGATGGCGGCGTCTTTCCCCGGAGGTGGAAGATTCGTCCACCTGGTTTCATAAATTTGCAAATTCTTACTCAACTGATAAAAGGAATGAAGCTCGCGGATATCACGACAATATCAGGTAGTATAGACATCATTATGGGAGAGGTTGATCGTTGAAATGGCAACTGATATCGAAATTTACGGGAAACAATTAGTTCAATTAGTTAATGAGTTAGAAGTTGCAACAAATTCTTTTGAATCAATTTGGATTCTAGTTTCTACCCTCACTTTAGTTACGGGAGTCACGGTAGGAGTATCGGTAATCGTGTGGCTCGAACGAAAGGTGTCTGCGGGGGTACAGCAGCGTATCGGACCAGAATATGCAGGTCCATTGGGAATTACTCAATCTCTGGTAGATGGAATCAAACTTCTATTAAAGGAAGACGTCATTCCATCCAAAGGTGATGCCTGGTTATTTACCGTTGGACCAGCCGTTGCGGTCACACCAGTCCTAGTAAGTTACTTGGTAATACCCTTTGATCAAGCTATTATCTTATCCGATCTGGCTATAGGTGTTTTCTCCTGGATCGCCGTTTCAAGTGTCGTACCTTTGGGTCTTCTCATTGCGGGGTATGCCTCGAATAACAAATACTCCTTCTTAGGTGGCCTCAGGGCTGCCGCCCAATCTATCAGTTACGAAATACCCCTGGCCTTGCGTATATCATCTGCATCCCTACGTGCGATTCGCTAAACATAAGTAATAAATAAGAACTTCTAGCTATTAGTAAATAGTATGGAGATATTGTTAAGTAGTAAACCAAATAGTTATTTGGGTGAGATCAAACGGCGTTTTCGCAGTTATGAGTTCAAATCCCATACCCCATGTACGGGCGTAGATGCATATCCGAGCGGTAGATGCCGTACCCCAGGTCTAGGAGCCATCCTGGCTTGACGCGGGAACAGATAGTCATTCTTCTGACTTCTTTTAGGATTAGATAGGGGTGAACGGTAAGAAACACCAATATGCGCAAGAGGTTTGCGAAGCAGAGGGAGTTTTGGTAATAATCTGGGGGCAACTTGAGCACCAGGATACCTAGAGAGTTGAAAATTGGAAATTTTCATCTGCTTCTACCAGTATTTCCCCACATGAGGTAGACTCAGCCTCGGTAGGGACAGCTGAGTAGTGCATACAAGAAGTTTCAGTCTCGAGTATAGTCCTGTTCACTGTGACGATAACCGCTTGGAACGAAGTAACCCCCACGATAGTTTCGGTGACCAAAAAATCAATCACGAGCTTTTCTTTTTTAGTTCTAGTTTGGAACTTGGTACAACAGGCACATCGCCAAACTAGTCCCTCCTATTTTCATTTTCAGATGGAGCTAAAAGTAATTTCATTTCTTCTATTTAGAGATGACAAAGATATATACATCGAACTCGATAAGTTTTGCAACAGATCGCGATTTACGAAAAAGAAATAGATGAGGTTGAGATAGATTCGGAAGCAACTACTCCGTTGCGGCAAACGGAATCCCATTAATTTGAGTTGGCAATTTATATTTCAGTGACAGATAACGACCATGCGCCACGACTTTATCTCCATCAAATTGATGAGGAGCCGTATGAAAATCTAATTTCATGTACGGTTTTGAATTAGAGGCGGGGGGTGCCGTCGACTACCCTTATCTGGTAGCTTGAGTACAGTTGATATAGTGGAGACACAATCCAAATATGGTTTTATGGGATGGAATCTGTGGCGTCAGCCCATAGGGTTTATAGCTTCTTTTATTTCGTCATTAGCAGAATGTGAGAGACTGCCATTTGATCTGCCGGAAGCGGAAGAAGAACTAGTCGCAGGTTATCAAACCGAATATTCGGGAATAAAATTTGGTCTATCTTATGTTGGTTCTCACTCAAATTTGTCGGCTTCCTCGCCATTTGTAACAATTTCACATTTGGGTGGATGGGATTCCTCAATTCCTTTCTTTGAAAATCTTGGACAGGATTCTTTATTTCCAGATTCTAGCCGTGAGTCGTTTGATGTGTTGGGACCGGGGCTGGGTATCATCACTACATTACCGAAATCTTATTTATTTATATTTATCTCTATTTTAACAAGATGGACTTTGCCTAGGGTAAGAATAGATCAATTACTAGATCTTGGATGGAAATTTCTTTTGCCTGTTGCTTCAGGAAATTTGTTGCCGACAGCCTCGTTTCAACTTTTGCTAATAAGCTAGCCTCCTCTACCTCAGTTTCAGTTTAAGTCAAATCTTTTTAATTTATTAACAAGGGAGGGAAGCAAATATGCTGTTTGTTTCTTTTTCCCGTACATATAAGATTTTATGTACTTAAAAATAACTAGCAGGTTGGGTTCATTTATTCTATGTTTTCCACACTAATTGAATTTCGGAGTTACGGGCAACAAGCCGTAGAAGCTGCAAAATACATAGGTCAAGGCTTCGCGGTTACTTTAGATCACTCAAACCGTTCACCCATAACTGTCCAATATCCGTATGAGAAAATTTTATCATCCGAACGATTTCGTGGACGTATCCATTTCGAATTTGACAAATGTATCGCCCGCGAAGTATGTGTTCGAGTATGTCCGATCAATCTGCCGGTCGTAGATTGGATCTTGCTGAGGGACATCAAGAAAAAACGATTGAAAAGCTACAGCATCGATTTCGGAGTTTGCATCTTTCGCGGAAACTGTGTCGAGTACTGCCCAACAAATTGCTTGTCAATGACTGAAGAGTATGAACTTTCCAGTTATGATCGTCACGAACTAAACCAAGATCAAACGGCTTTGGGGCGTTTACCTCTTTCTACATCTCAAGATGCTTCAATTCAAGTGCTTTCGATTTCGTCAAATTCATTATCCAAAAGCCAGAAGCTTTTGGGGTGAAAAACTTGATATCTAATTAGTCACCTGTAACTTAATTGGATAGTTTGAAAGGTGATTTTACTTATTTGGTTATTTGTAACTGAAAGAAAAGGAAGAAGAAGAGGAGGGAGCACGAAATATAGGTGGAAATCTCATGAAATATCTAAGTACTTGTGTCCAACGAATCTATCTAAATTAATTCATGAATTTATTTTGTCACTAATAGAATCGGGTATTCCACTGGGAAGTTTGGGCACAACATCATTTGCTAACGTGGCTCATTCTGCTTTCTCTTCGGGACTGGTTTTCACCCGTATATCTCTATCATACTTCGTATCGAATGCTGATTCCGTAGCTGCCGCACAACTGCTTGTTTATGTAGGAGCTATAAATGTATTAATTGTGTCTGCTGTAATGGTTACTGAGAAACCGATGCGATCCGGTTCTACTACTCGGGGCGTGGGGTACTTCGCCGCTTCAGGAGCCTGCGGAGTGCTCTTTCTGGCGTTGGTTAATACAATTTGTAATACAAATTGGTTTGATATCAGTTTTGTCAATCAATCGGATACTCTTTCGGCAGGTAAACCCACGATTGATACCCACCAACTCGGGTATAAATTACTGAGTGAGTTTCTAGTTCCGTTTGAGCTTCTCTCGATACTTCTTTTAGTTGCTTTGGTGGGAGCAATTAACCCAGCGCGTGACGAGGACACAATTACAACTGATAAGAAATCATCTTCTTCATCATCTCGCAACAATTTTCCATTTTTTTGATTAAACTTAATTTCCTCAAAAAGAAAAAGATAAAAAATTTGCTAAAAATTTGACTTACCAAAATCTTTGGGGAGAACTTTAATAAATCATGTTTGAACACGGACTAATTTTAGCTGCCTACCTTTTGTGCGTCGGATTTATCGGCCTAATTACGAGTAGAAATATGGTTAGGGCACTTATGAGTCTCGAGTCAATTTTTAATGCAGTTAATTCAAATTTTATTATATTTTCAAATTTATTGAAAGATCGGCAGGCGGGGGGGGAGCTATTTGCCATATTCGTGATAGCCGTTGCGGCTGCCGAGGCTGCCACCGGGTTAGCTACTGCTCTTTCTCCTAAGCGAAATAGAAGATCTACTCGTATCGATCAATTTAATTTGTTAAAATGGTGATTGATAAATAGATGAAGTGATTTTATCAATCTAATCAATTTTTTGTTCAAATATATTATCTCTATCTATTAAATTGTTTGGATACCTTCCCCCATATTATGTATCACAAGTAGTCGACTTATTCTTGAAGAATGAAAAAGAAAAAAAGGGGGGGGGGGGGGCAGATTTTCAAGAAGCAAATGGGATCCGATCAGATAAATTTAAAAAGAAAGAGAAATGTTTTACTCGATGAGAAGAAGTAGGTATCTGCGTGAGGGACGAGGAGGAGAAAGTATCATTTCAACTATTTTACTAAAAGAAAAATTGGTATGCGAATTTGATAGGAGTAAGTAAACTCGATGGCACATTCAGTGAAAATCTATGACACATGTATCGGTTGTACCCAGTGTGTGAGGGCGTGTCCCACGGATGTGTTAGAAACGATACCCTGGGATGGGTGCAAGGCGAATCAGATAGCCTCTGCTCCTAGAACAGAAGATTGCGTAGGTTGCAAGAGATGTGAATCTGCTTGTCCAACAGATTTTCTGAGTGTACGCGTCTATCTAGGGGCTGAAACCACCCGCAGTATGGGTCTAGCCTACTAGCAACAGAACGAAAAAATTTAATTATTAAATTATTTCGACTTGTACTCGAAGCTTCAGGATTATGAAGTCCGAGTACGAGTCGTTGTAATTGGCCCACGCAGTTCCCCCTGTATCAAAAATTATTTTCTATTAATTATTTTCTATTCATGATGAGTAATGTACCTCGGCTAACAACGATCGTTCTCTTTCCAATTTTTGCCAGTTTCTTGCTTCCAATTCTGCCTCGTGATGGAAACAGAATCATTCGATGGTATACCCCGGGAATCTGCATATTGGAATTCCTGCTGATTACTTATATTTTTCATTGCCACTTCCAATTTGATTTCCAATCCATCCAGTTAATAGAGACGTTCAACTGGATAAACTCCATCAATTTCCATTGGATATTAGGTATCGACGGACTTTCCATGAGTCTTATTTCACTTACGGGTTTTGTAACCACTTTGGCAACCTTAGCGGCTTGGCCGATCACTCGTAATACACGGCTATTCCATTTTTCGATGTTAGTTATGTATAGCGGTCAAATTGGATTGTTTGCTTCCCGCGACATCTTACTTTTCTTCTTCATGTGGGAGCTGGAACTGATTCCAGTCTATTTACTTCTATGCTTATGGGGCGGGAAGAGACGTCCATATTCGGCCACGAAATTTGTCTTATACACGGCTGGTGGCTCCATCTTCCTCTTGGTAGCAGCCTTAACCACGAGTTTTCATGGAAACGAGGTACCCTCTTTCGACATTCAAGCTTTAATGAGTAAGTCATACCCCATCTCGTTGGAAATTGCTCTCTATTTAGGTTTTTTAATTGCCTATGCGGTGAAATTACCGATACTCCCTTTTCATACTTGGTTGCCAGACACTCATGGAGAAGCACATTACAGCACATGCATGTCACCAGCTGGGATATTATCAAAAATGGGAGGATACGGACTGATTCGAATCAATTTGGAATTGCTGATCCACGCGCATCTTTTCTTTCGATCATGGCTGATATTGCTCGGAGCAATTCAGATTGTATATGCTTCTCTAGCTTCTATGAGTCAGCGTAATCTCAAGAGAAGGATAGCCTACTCGTCAATTTCCCATATGGGTTTTGTAGCAATCGGAATTGGTTCCGTGACAGACGCGGGTATTAATGGAGCCATATTGCAACTGATTTCCCACGGCTTAATTGGCGCGGCGCTATTTTTCCTCGCGGGCACTTGCTACGATAGGACGCGTACTTCCCTCCTTGATGAATTGGGGGGAATAGCAACCTCGATGCCTAAACTATTTGCCATATTTAGTGCATTCTCGTTGGCATCTCTTGCATTACCAGGAATGAGCGGTTTCGTATCGGAATTATTGGTATTTCCGGGAGTTATCACCAGCAAGCAATACTCATTTTTATTTAAGGCAGAAATTACAGTGTTGGAGGCAACTGGTACAGTATTGGCTTCCATCTACTTGTTATCCATGTTACGCCGAATGTTTTACGGTTACAGGTTGTCCAATGAATCAAATCCTTATTTAATTGATTTTGGTCCAAGGGAGGTATTCACCTCGACTTGTCTCCTTCTACCAATACTAGGTATCGGTTCATATCCAAATTTAATTTTACCTTTACGGAATAGTGAAGTGCTCTCAATTTTGTTTTCATATTCAGCTATGAGGTGAAGGTGTAGGAAAAATCTGACTTAACTAAATTACATCCTATTAAATAATTTGATACAAAAAATATTATTTCATCTTCGATTCTTACTCAGTAGAGCAGCTTGTTAATTCTAGCTGTGGCAATGATACTTACTTATGTACACCCGTTATTTCCTAACTGCTTATGTTTGCAACCGATAGCATAAATTGAAGTAAACTGGGATGGGGAAACAAAAGCAGACAAACAAGTAGAGGCAGTTCTGCTCATCTATTAACTGTTTGTTTTTGTTCCCCCTTCTTGTAACTATTTCTTCCCACTAAATTGTTATTTCGTCTACTCAGTGAAATTGGAAACCTAGTAAACCAAATGTTTCTACATTAGCCACCCGTAGTTATGTAATCCGACTCCCAACAAGTTGACTCCCGAGAAGCGAATCCAAACTAAAGAGAAACCTGTTGATGCTGCCGCAGCTGGCCCCTCCCCCATCCACCTGTTAGTTATTTTAGTATGAAGGTAAGTAGCGTGTATCGGCCGAGTTACTAGCGCCCAGGTTTCTTTAGGGTCCCAGCTCCGATAAGATCCCCGAGCTTCATTAGCCCGCACTGCTCCGGAAAGTATACCAATGGTTAGTAGAGAGAACCCCAAACTTATTATTTGGTACGTCCATCTATCTAATCGATTAATTAATTGACATTTTCTTGAATTTGGGAGTGATGGATAAGGGAAACTCCGTACATCAGTTCTGTTGGGAGTGCCCAATTTCAGTGAAGTGCTGCGGTAATTGTGTCTCGAGTCGAAGACTCGGTAATCTTTCGCTTCACTGTGAGAGATACTCGGTGGAGGTATTGCCGACGAAGATCCGCACAGCAGGGTTGCATAACTCAGTAGCGTCGTAGTTACATGCATCATCGACCGATGAGACTGCGAGGCAGGTACTAATCGCGTGGATTGCTGCATCCCTTCGGGAAGACCTGAAGTGGCGGAGGCGTGAGTCGGCATAGCACTCGGCGCTGTAATTGCACCCGACAACCCATTCTGATTCCTGACTTCCAACATTACGTATGATAAAGAGAAGCTCCATGAAAGAAACATCGACGACTCGTACAAGTTGCTCAGCGGTAGGTGCTTAGTTTGGAACCATCGAATTACCGAAAACTCCGTCGTACAGAGGGAAGCAATTGCCATACTACTCTTGCTAAGTCTCCTTAGACTACCGAATTCGCAAAATAAAGTGACCGAATTTACCGAAGTGGCAGAAAGAAGCATCAAAAACGAAATGTGGATAAAAACGCGTTCCATATAGGTATACATCGTAATGAAGGAAGACCAGTAAATCAATCCAACTTGATTTGATAATCTTCAAATCAATTGAAACCGAAGTAATATTTTTCTTTTTTTCTTTAACGTGAAGGGGGATGAGATTGCCGCTTCCGCAACTTAAATAGGAATTATTACCTAATTTTCATTGATTTGAAAAGTCTCCCGAACCAGATAGAACATATATATATATATATATTACAAAAATATCTATCTGCATATTGATAGGTAGTTTCTATTTACCTATTTAAGATGTGGAAGTAGAAACTGGAAAGTTTTGAAATGCCGCTACTCGGATTCGAACCGAGATGCTCTGGCACTGCTTCCTAAGAGCAGCGTGTCTACCTGTTTCACCATAGCGGCTTCTCCTTATTTAATATATATATATATATATATGCAAAACCATTTTATATCAGTTTGGAATGGTACGTCAATGTCTACTCGCGCGAGATGTGGAAAATTTGGGGGTATACTAGCAAAACATATCGAAAGTGGCAAGATAGAGAGGGGCTCCCTCGGAGGGGGTCGCCACAACAGCTAGAGTACCAACTTAGCAGATGATTTACGAGGCGAGATGGTATTAGCACTAGTATATAACGCCATAAAGATAGAAATCGATATATATTTATGTATATCTATACACATACAACGGAATATGGCGCAGTTTGGTAGCGCGCCATCTTGGGGTGATGGAGGTCACAGGTTCGAATCCTGCTATTCCGAATGGACATGGAGTAACCGTGTCTATGGGGAAGTACTAGGTTTGGTGCTTTTACAGACATAGGCAAGCAATTGACGAACTAAAATCATTTGGGAGTGTTTCGTCATCTCAAGCCCCGTAGGAGAAACTCCGAAAGAAAAAAAGCAAAAGATGAATATTTCTAACTACTTATTTTCTTCCGGAGTCGTTTGCCTCGCCCTTGTCCACACCTCGAGAAAATATAGTCTTCTATCTGCTTCTGTTACCTTGATTTTTAGCTGTCCTCATTTATCGACATCAAATAGCAGCTATCCATTATTTAATCGTTAACTTCTGCAGCAGCAAACCTGTCTCACGTCTCAACCTGTTGCCTGTTGAGCTCAATATTCGCTAGTCAAGTTTACTTACGTTACAATTTGGGTAAATAATTATCGACGAGTATCGAAACAGTTAAGCAAGATACTTCGAATTGTTGGTGAGGTATTTCATACTACGAAATTGGGTTCTACGTCAACCTCAACTGTACCAGTACTGACTGGTGTCACACCACCCCTCCCGTTCCGAAGTTCCTCATCCAGTCATTTAGTTCACATCTAAATACGTATTATATATACGTCTCTTTCGGTGGAAGAAAAAAAGATACTCCTAATTTTTCTGCGAATCCCTCTTTTCCGTCATATAGTAAAAACTTTTCGAACGGCCGGTTAAGACAGATTGGGCCAAAGAAAAAGCCTTTGACGCTACCTCTGCAGGTCCAGTTTTCCATGCGCGATTACGAATTTTCCTCTTCGATCTGGAGGTTCTTTTCTTAGGGACTGCCATATATCTATCACTTCTTTGCAAGTAATTTAAAATTATGTTGATACGTATCAATGGAATAGATATAATAGGAGAAAAACTAAATAGAAATGAGCGCGAACGGGGAGAAATAGGAAAGCCATGAAGTTCTATGTCGTTACGTCGATTTTATAAGTATCTACTTATTGACTCAATATAAAAGGCTAGCTAAGATTTGTTTAGATCTTTGCCACCGAAATCAATGGAATCAGCCACGAATCGAGTCGCATTTTCTCTATATCCAAAAGTTCGTCATTTTTTCTTCTTAGAGTGAATCTGCTGTATCACTAGTTTTTTCTTGAAACAACCATGTAAGATTCTGCCTCTGACAGCTGCATCATCCAGCCACGGGTAGCCAAAATTGACGCCAGATCCATGACGAATAAGTAAAACCCGATTTATCGATATTTTCATATTGGACGTCAACGAGTGTCGAACCGGAGCGAAGTGCTGAGCATCGTGAAATCTTCCCTGTTCTACTCGGAGTTGTTTACCGCCGATGTCAATTATTGCATATTTATTCATCCTAATTTTCTCTTTTTATATCTCCATTTTATTTTTAATACTAAAGAGAGAAACAATGAGGGTGTGGTTTGCAAACCTATTCGAAATCGAATCATCTGAAATAAGTATCTCGGGCATCTTTAAATATTGTCAAGTTTTTTATATATTTTTAAACATAAAACTGAAAAAATCGTACAGATGAAATTTCTCGTCTAATTAAACATTAATTAAATAATTAGCATATATTCTATTTTATATTGCTCCCAGATTTTCATTTTTGACTCCTAATCAGAAGAAGTTGAAAACGATAACAAATTTAATTTGGATTTAATACGCCCGTGGAACTCTCAAATAAATATGCTTGTCTCATCCCCCTGTGTCCGCTGGTAGCTTCTTGTTTGACCGGATTCCTTTCGTTTTTCTTTCCGAAAGCAACAAGAAGCTTACGGCGCCCATGCGCCGCAGTCAACACCTTCTCGTTAGCCATCGCTACGTTTGTTTCCTTCTCATTATTTTGGAAACAGGCTACGACTCACTCCATCCAGCAGTATTTGTGGGCCCGGATTCCGATAAGTGATTTCCATTTGAAGATAGGTCTTCTGATTGATCCTCTTACTCTTGTTATGGCAATATTAGTTACTACCGTGGGTATTTCAGTGATGGTTCACAGCGATAGTTACATGTGTCACGACTAGGGATACGCACGTCTTTACGCTTACCTAAGTTTGTTTGCCGCGTCAATGTTGGGGTTAGTTTCTAGTCCCAACCTGATACAGATTTACGTATTTCGGGAATTAGTTGGAATGCGTCCTTACTTGTTAATAGGTTTTCGGTTTGCGAGATCGAGTGCCGCAAATGCTTGTCAGAAAGCTTTTGTGACCAATCGCATAGGAGATTTTGGGTTGCTGCTGGGTATATCAGGCATCTACCGGATAACTGGTAGCTTCGAGATTTCCGAATTGTGTGACTGATTTATCGAATTAGATAGCAGCGGTGTCGTCAATCCGATCTTTGCTAATACGATTGCCTTTTCATCTTTTTTAGGTCCGGTTGCCAAGTCTGCCCAATTTCCACTCCACGTATGGTTACCAGATGCCACGGAAGGACCTACGCCCATATCGGCTCTTATTCACGCAGCTACTATGGTGGCCGCCGGAATTTTCTTAATAGTTCGAATTTTCAACTTTATTTCAATATTACCTGCAACCATGTATGCTATTTCCTGGGTAGGCGGAGTAACAACCTTGTCAGGTGCCACATTGGCTCTTGCTCAGAAAGACTTAAAAAGGTGTCTGGCTTATTCTACCATGTCTCAGTTAGGATATATGGTACCAGCTTCGGGTATCGGATCTTCTCGATCCGCCTTGTTTCATCTCATTACACATGCTTATTCGAAAGCTTCGTCATTTTCGGGCTCTGGTTCAGTTATTCATTCCATGGAAGAAGTGGTCGGATACTCCCCCACTAGAAGTCAAAACATGTTCCTAATGGGTGGATTACGAAAACACATGCCAATTACTGGAATTACCTCCCTTCTAGGCACCCTCTCTTTATGTGGCATACCCCCGCTATCCTGTTTCTGGTCTAAGGATCAAACTATTACCGAAAGTTGGCTGTACTCCCCTTATCTTGGGTTGATAGCTTCTACTACAGCAGGACTCACCGCGTTTTACACGTCTCGTATCTACCTCCTCACTTTTGAAGGAAATTTTCGTGCCAATCAGATAAATTACATCCATTTTGATACTTTCTTCCCATCTGAAGTTATTATCACTTCGTGGGGTGGGGCTCAATCGGAATCATTTACCAAACAGACCCATAATAATGTTATATCTGCAACAGATATGGAACGAAACAAAGTTACAGAAACGACAAATTCCTTGACCGCCCATCCCCCCTCGGGGGACCCCACTTGCGAAGAAGCAATTCAAACCTTTTCTGCGCAAAATTTGCTACATCCCCGAGAATCAAATTTCTGTATGGTATTGCCTCTGATTATTTTGACGATACCCACAGTATTCGCTGGATTGGCAGGAGTTTATCCAACTCAAGAAGGAGCTGGTATGGACCTCCCGTTTAACTGGCTGATTTCCCTTCCGTCTCTCTTCGAAATTAATAAACATCTTGAAAATTTGACGGAAATATTAATAAGCTCAACCCCTTCGCTGATTTTATCTCTTATTGGGTTCTCAATTTCCTACAAAGCTTATGGACAAGTTGATAAACTTGTTGATACAAAAATTTACGAAAAATTCAAAAGTAGAAATTTACTAAATACTTTTCTATCTTCTACCAGAAATTGGTCCATAAGTCGAGGTTATATTGATTATTACTACAACATCTATTTCACGCGGGGCGTAATCCTAATTAGTAAGCTTGTTTTGCTTTTTGATCAATGGATAATTGATGGATTTATTAACGGAACTGGCACATCAAATCTCTTCAGTGGAGAGGGTATACGACACGGAAAAAATGGTAGGATATCTCAATATCTATTTGGATTAATTATTGGAACTATTTCCCCGACGCAGCTAGTTGTTGATTTTCCAATTCCGCCCTTGCCATAAACTGCTACTTTCGTTTCGCGAAGCTCCAATTCGTGTTCATTTCTCCCGACTGTTGTTCATCTTCCCCATCTCTATCTTTCTTATTTTTGCTACTTCTATTTCTCAAAGATATTACTTCTTCCTATGAGGTAGGAGAATCCTGCGGCTATTCTACTATGCTTCTTGGAGGGGGGGGAATGGGAAGTACTAATTGGTGACTGATCGATACAGATCGTGGGGGGCTTGTGGGGTTGATCTCGACCTCGATCGGTTGCCCCCCCCCCCCTCCCCCCTCTCCCACGATTCGGGTACCCCCCCATTCAAATGGGATTGCCATCGCCGCCGCCTCCTCCTATAATGGGAGTTAGGGTGTACGCGAAGTCTACTTCACAAAATGTCGGAGAAAGCTTAACGTCTTACAGATTTAAAAGCGATTCGAAGAACAGAGGAACAAAGGTCTTTGAGTGCGTATGAGACTGAATCCCCTACCACTTTCCTCGGTAGCTCAGCGGTAGAGCGGTCGGCTGTTAACCGATTGGTCGTAGGTTCGAATCCTACCCGGGGAGATTCGTTCGAATCTACGTCAATAATTCCTGGTAATTGGGTAGCTGTGTTTCCCACATATGCCAAATCAAATTGTGTTGGACCATGATCCACCAACCAGTGAATGATTCACTATCGTGCTTATTTCCAGCTCTAACAATTGAGGAAGAAAAAGATTTGTACGTTCTCACCCCCCCCCCCCTCGAATACCCCCGAGGCGAGGACCCTGCCTATTAACTATTGAGAGGTCACCTTTGTTTGGGTGGGGGTCCCCCCTTCAATTCCGGTGTATCGAATGATTGAAATGAGCGAATCAATAAGTCATCTGGGGAGGGGACTAAATCCACAATTTTAGAAAGGATCTATTCCAAGCGTGATGTTAAGAAGCTGTTTTGCGAAATCCCTATGGAATAAGCTATTGCCCTTTCTCAATCTTCTTTCTAAGCAGAAAGACTCATATAGAAAATGGCCTTCAGTTCCTTAACTATTTGATATGCTACGATAAAATTATTTATATCAGTAAAAGGAAAATATAGATCTTCCTTTTACTGAATTTGGCTTATAATTATATCGCTAGAGATCTAGACAGAATGAAGGGTATCTAAGATTTGTTCTACGAACTTTCATGAACAAAATTGTTTCGTCGTTTGATCCAGTGACGCCCCACCAAACCAGAACGGATCGGATAGATATTAATAAATTTCAAGCAACATATTATAGATAAGAAAATCCTGAAATGGGCAACGGTTTCGCCTCATCCATTTGTTTCTATGAACCAGAAGCCTAAACCGAATAAATCGCTCCGGAAAATCTTCTGCCACCACGTAGGAATCAAAGCGAGCGGGACTAAATGTCTGCGGATATTGCAGATGTATATCCATGGAGGAAATTTCTTTGACGTATTCGGAATCTCGCTCCTCTTCATCCAAAGGGAGATTATTCCACCGCTTAATAGATGAGTTAGGTTTCAATTTTGGATTATCTTCACTATTATCTCCACTATTATCTCCACTATTATCTCCACTATTATCTTCACTATAGAGAAAGAAATTTCTAATTTTTTTATTTGACATTTTATTAAGGTGCTGCCTTCTCATACCGTAAATGGTGTAAAGCCTCCGCGCCAGTTTTTTCGTCGGCAACAAGCTGCGACGCGAGGAAGGAATGTTAGGATCTGGCTGGAACAGAAGCATGGGGTCCCAGATGAAGCGCCCCCCGAAGAGTCGAGTCGTTTCATCTAATCGATTACAGTGTGTTTCATATTCATTAGATGAGTCGCCGGATATTCCCAATTCGAGAAATTGCTCGCGTAACAACATATTATCCAACCGGTTTTCCAATCTTTTAACAAACTTATCTGTCACATTAGTCGCAGATTTTTCAAAACTAAATAGATATCCGCTTTTATCACACCATTTACTTTTGTCACCCTTAATCTTATTGAATTCGAAATCTTGTTGGGGTATATAATTCCGATTTTGGTAAAGGAGAATTAAATTATACAAATGATTGGGTTCAGATGATACCCTCATCAATTCATAAGCCCCGCTTCGCAGGAAACGGAGACGCCAAGCCTTATGGGACCAAGTGATCTCGCGCGACACTTCCGTCGGACTTGAGTTTATTAGTTCGGGTGACTGTTGCAGTTCGAAGTCGGTTAGACTGCTAAATCCCCCCTTTCTCACAAATTTAGAAGAACGACTTGGAGAGGTTACACCTGAACAATACTTGGGTTTACCGATAGGAACGGAAAGGGAAAGACTACTACCGCGTCGACTTCCGTCTCTACAAATTTCTGAACGTGAAAAATTAGTCGAGAGGTTTTCTAGTACGCCACAAGCTAGGTTCAAGTCATTCTCTACGAGTTTGTCAATAACAATGAAATTTTCTTCCTTTCCCATATCCATTTGGAGCGAATCGCGAGCTACTAATCCAGCTAGTATCCCTAGGATATGCGAAAATAGAGTGAATTCATTAAATGTTGACTCGGTTATTGAAGGTTCCACGTACCAGTTAGACAAATAATAAAATCGCATCTTTAACGCGTTACGACCAATATATGTATTCGTGAGATAAGTATCTATCAAACTATTCTTTGAGGTAGCTTCCGCTATCTCGTGAGAAAAGATGTCCCATTCGGAACCGGATTCTATTCCATTGCCCATATCACTAGCAGTCGAATGTTGTCTATGCAAAGCTAATTCAATTGCGTCGCTACATATAATCTTACTTCTTTTGGAAGTACCTATTAGTAACGCCTCATTAGCAAGGAGGAATAAATCTCGTCTACTATAACCCGTAGTTCCAGACCCAGTACCTTCAATAAGAGGAAGGGGCGGATTAGCCCCCATTTCGCAACCTTTGATACGTAATAGAATTGATAAATCTTTTTGACGTTGATACCCGTTGGATTTTCGAAAGTTTATCAATTAGTTTAACCGGTTCGGAGCTATTGGAGCTGGATCTATCCTCGCAGGTACGTGAGTCGTAGCGATAACAACATTCTTGCGCATGTTAGAATTGCCGCGCCTGTCACCAATACTTTTCAATATTTGGCAAAGTAAGAATTTGGGATCAGCTTCTAGCTTATGATACGAACGATGAATATTCAATTCATGAATATCTTGAATCCATAGTGTACAGGGAGACATCTCTTTCGCCATTTCAAAAACGAAATTTAATCGGTGTACGCTTTCTTTCGAAATGAAATTTCCACGTACATTATTGAAAAAGGATCGGTTGTATATCAGCTTCTTCATTGGTAGTTTCACCACTGGAAAGTAGGAATCGAATGCTACATCTCTAATAATGGAAGATCGGCCAGTTTCTATGGGTCCTACTAGCAAAATTCCTTTAGATGGTAGTAATCCCGATTGGAGTGAGATAGGTATGTCATGACATGGCATATTTAGTAGACTGCCTCTTCGTCTCGTTGTTACTGAAAATAGAATATTTCTCTCGAGGGCGGAAAAAGACCACTTCTCCGCAGGATCCAACTTACGGATCTTGTGACTCAATAGATCATTTTGCCAGAATTGACGTAAGTATGCCAAAACATTAGATCTTTCTTGTGGATAAGGTTCATGAGAAATCTCGTTGCTCGATAAATCATAATTAGAGTTCAATTTCGACACATACCTATAAAGAATTTTATTCGTCACTAAATGTTGAGTCAGTAGTTCTTTCTTACTATCTAGGATATCGGGGCTTTCTTTATGAAATATCCATGAATCGATTTCATCTTTCACAAAGAAGAAAAATATTATATTATTTATATAATTCAAGAATCTATTCAAAGAATAGATTAGTAGATCTCTCGTTGACATTTAGCTTGTCGAAGGGGAATGCATTACCTCTTTCAAATAGGATCCACGCGTTGGGTCTGTCAAATATTCAATAGTATTGAAACGTTTCCATAAATGAAAGGAATTGGAACCCGAAACGGCAGACAAAGGGTGTTTGAGTAATGCAAGAACAATTAATACTGAAAGGATGAAGTAATAGAAGATAGACCTAGTGGAAAATTGAGATACTGACCATCCTCCCGAATGTAAAATCTCCGCTTCATCAGGAATTTCTTCGAAAATAAGAAGACCTATCTCAGATACTATAGTATTGATAGAATCGTTGTCGAATCTCAATCCTAGGCTTTGCAGTCTTTGGGATAAATAGGCTTTCGCACCATCTACTACACCTTCAGCCACTCTTTTATAAATTCTAGGAAAATTATGATTTGAGTCATAACTTATTTTAAGTCCTATTTCTGGATATGTTTCTCTAATCAGGTCGTAAAAGTATTTCCACCAGGTGGGGGTAAAAAACCAAGGTATGTAATCTCTAAATAAGCTCCATTTTTCACCGATATTGTCTTTCCAAAAGATCCAAGAGATCTTATATCTGTTCAAATCTTTTAATAATTCATTGAAATTGATAAAGTTGGATGGACGAATAGCCTCCCTCCGTATAGATTGATCCGCGAAGTCCGTATCTTCGTACGCAACCTCCTTTCCAATCGATTCTGCTATAGATCTCGATGTTACATCGTTGCATAGTGGGAGTCTTAGCGACCAATAAGATGTTTCCAACTCCTCCGGTTCCCCGAAATACTTAATAGACAAATTCCTCCGATAGACTCGATCCAATACCAGATTCTTGAGACGAGGTTGGGGTTGCCGATCCGACCCCGAATCGGAGTTTGTCGACGTTTCCTCCAAAGAAACTCCATCGCTACTGCACGAATATAGAAATGACTCTATCGTTTTACGAGGAGATAAGTTCAAACTCGCCAGTAACCTCTTCAGATCCGAAATAGAATTGGAAAGTCCATCTGAATGAGTTACTAATGCTGTGGATTCATGCAGATTAGATAAAATAAATTGAATTGGTGTGAGTACGTGACCAGCAACCTCCCCCGCTGTTTGTTTCGATAAGTTGGATGACAACGAATCCGACAGTTGGGGATGAATAAATGAGATGATATTAGATGAGATGGTTTCATCTTCGGAGCCCACATAGAAGTTTTCTAAGACGTTGAGATAACTACTGTTGCATCTCCCAATAAAAAAATTCCTTCTGATTCTCGGAATAAAGTTGCTTCCAGCACAGTTCCGTATAGGTGAGTCGTCTAGAAAGTTTAGTTTATCAACCTGATCGGAGATGTATCTCGAAATATTCTCACCAATATCTCTAGTTGAACCTCCCCCACGGTTTAAATCATGCAGAAACAGATTCCAAAATTGCCTCCCCGTAATGGAAAAATCATTGCCTGAGAATCCTGCTCGGATAGATTCGATGCGGGGCAACCCGATAGAAGTAGGATTCACTGCAGGTTCCAGCTCGGTCGAAGAGCCTACCGATTTCTTACTCATTAACAGTTTGGATTCAATGAATAAACTCTTTTTTCTCTCAAGAATTGTTTTGAGGAAAAGTATCTGTTCATCAATGTAACCATCGAATAAACTTGATAAAAGATCAAGCTTCGTGAGATCTATCTTGTTTAATTTCTCGAGATCTATATCGTTCAATTTTTCGATGCAATAATCAATGGTATATATCAAAACTTTCTGGCGAGTAACCTCAGCAACAATCATTTTATAAATAAATAAAACATTGAGAAATCGATGAAAATATTTTTCGTTCTGTTGGTTGTTACTACCGAGACTGACACCAATATTATTGAGTAATTCGTTTCTTATTATTGATACACGGCAAATTGATTCCTCCAAGTCATACTTTAAGACTTTCCCGACGGGGAAAGAAGACGAATCCTCGGTCGTATCGAGCCATCTATGCACATTTGACTGAACATTTCTATACTCATCAATTTGATGAGTAATATATTCGTTCAATAGGCGCCCTACGTTATCTTTCCATTTCAATACTATTTATTCAGTTGCAATTCTTGTTACACCGGTGTACTCCCCGATCCCCGTCCAGCCATCCAACCGATATTTGATTTGGAATAAATATTCAGTAGATAATGCGCAGAAATAGTCATAGAAAAGAAATATGTATGTTGAGTAGAGAGGTATGATTCTATTTCGTCCATACAATCTAACTAAAAAATATATTGAATGTATGTTACTCTCTTCTTTCAATTAGTTTGAAAAAGTAGTATTTTCACTTCGATTACTTATTTCTCTAAGTATACCTAAAAAAGATATTTGAAAATAGTTTGGGAGAATCTCACTGAGGTTGAGGTGTCTGCTACTCGCTAGCCCAAGTTTTTTGCCAGATATTTGAGTAAGCGGCATGTCGCCCCTCATTTCCAATGGAAATCCTTTCCCAGATTTGACGCTACTACTGACGTCAGTAACTATTGCCCTATCAGAAATCAGATTCGATTTCTCGATTATCGAGAGAATTTTGGTGAGTCGATTTATTAATCCATCTCTCATTTGTGAATAAGTGTGTAGAATGGGAAATTCTTCCCCATTTTTGTCATAATCTAATCCGGATATACAGCCACGAAACGACGTCGTTTTCTCACAAGACGTAGATGAAGACAAGTTGGAAAAGGCTTCTCGCTCGAAATCAAATCCCGATCTATCCCCCTGGTGATCTGCTGAATCTACGGATTCAAATAACGCCTCGTCATAGGAGTTTAATACTACGGGACTTAATGAGTCGCTTCTCAATTGTGTTGCTTGTAACCGACCCGGATCTCGCTTGTCACGATTTTCCCAAAAGAATAACGAATCGAAATCACTTTGGTTGTTTCTGGAAACTACCAGATAGTTGTAGAATTTGAAAAACCTACGTGAATTTTGTAAACACCTACCCCTACGAAATACCTGAATCCTTTCAGGATCATCCTTGGATATATCTCCGCCAAGGAGTGAACCCCTCACTACGCATGCCTTCCATCTACCGGAAACCAGAGGAATCATCGCATCATAGCGAACTTGCTTCTCTTTTTTCGTCGAACCTGCAGAAATATCTTCGTTCAAACCTAAGTAGTGGGAAACAGATATTCTCCTCTTTCCACTCCTTCCAACAGATAAAGATCTTTCGAATCGGAGAAAGCAGTCGTAGGAGAAATCACCAAGGTTTTCCGCTTGTTTCTCTCTCACTCCGTCACCCCCATTAATGACTCCCGTTAGTACAAAACTTCTTTCGATCGACCTTTTGTCACTCAGGCAATGCATAGAAATTAGTATTGTTAGCAACATCAGCATCTCCAGGGTGATGCCACTATCTCTTTTTAGTGAATCACGCAGATTGCGTAGAAATAGTGAACTTAGAAATCACAAGTCAGATAATCTGATAAAAGGTTCATAATTGGAAGATGGACTAATTAAAAATTCTCTGAGATGTTGGTTTTTCAATGATTCGAAGAAGTGATCTAATAGACTGACTTCTATTAACTCCGAAATTTTAGATGAAAAATCTGGACTTCCTACGCTTTCTCTTGCCACCTTTTTTACCTTATTTTCTTTTTTCATATTAATTTCATGCGGTAGATACTATCTATTTCCCACATTTATTATACCAATAATATTGAAAATTTCAAGATAGGATGGAATACATATTTCAAACGAGTCTAGTGATTTCTGTGAATAGTCGTATCCAAAATTGGAATTAGATCGGGAATTCCAAATTGTTATTGTCGGGGAGACCCACGCAGAGCGGTGGGATCGAATTACCCAATTGGATGGGCGAACGACGGGAATTGAACCCGCGCGTGATGGATCCACACTCCATTGCCTTGATCCACTTGGCTACGTCCGCCCCCTCTGTTGATTTAGTTGGCTCCCCACCGGACGTGAACAAGATCTATCCGTTAAGCAGTCTAGATAGGTCCTTCGGTTGATACACATACATATTAGCTGTATGTATATAGCAAGACAATAGAAAATCTTTGAAATGAGGAATACACTCCTTCTTTTATCCAAAAGATTGGGGTGGGAGATTACAAGCATTCTGCAAATCGGAGTAGGAAACTTCGTAATCTATTAAATCGCAGAAGGATATTCCAAATACTTTTCAGAATTTAAGGTTGGAAACTGATAATCGTGAAATTGTGAGAAGCTGCTACCATTCCTTTCATTCGTTCCACCGCACGAACTTTCATCTCATTGGACACCAAACCTCCCCTGAAGTTGAGAGATTTGGTATCCAGTTCAGTTGTGCTGCATAACCAGACGGATGTTATCCGTTTATAGAAGGAGCTTCAACAGAAGCCAAGTCTAGGGGGAAGTTATGAGCGTTACGTTCATGCATGACTTCCATACCTAGGTTAGCACGGTTTATGATGTCAGCCCAGGTGTTTATGACACGACCTTGGCTGTCAACCACGGATTGGTTGAAGTTGAAACCATTCAAGTTGAATGCCATGGTGCTAATGCCTAAAGCGGTGAACCAAATACCTACTACGGGCCAAGCAGCTAAGAAGAAGTGCAGAGAACGAGAATTGTTGAAGCTAGCATATTGGAAGATCAAACGACCGAAATAGCCGTGAGCAGCTACGATGTTGTAGGTTTCTTCCTCTTGACCGAACTTGTAACCTGCATTGGCAGACTCATTCTCAGTTGTTTCTCTGATCAAACTAGAAGTTACCAAAGAACCATGCATAGCACTGAATAGAGAGCCGCCGAATACGCCAGCTACACCCAACATGTGGAAGGGATGCATAAGGATATTGTGCTCAGCCTGGAAGACGATCATGAAGTTGAAAGTACCAGAAATGCCTAGAGGCATACCGTCAGAGAAACTTCCTTGACCAATTGGGTAGATCAGGAAGACGGCGGTAGCAGCTGCGACAGGAGCCGAGTACGCAACAGCGATCCAAGGACGCATACCTAGACGGAAGCTTAGTTCCCATTCGCGACCCATGTAGCAAGCTACACCAAGTAGGAAGTGAAGGACGATAAGTTCGTAAGGACCACCATTGTAAAGCCATTCATCGACGGAAGCTGCTTCCCAGATTGGGTAGAAATGTAACCCAATAGCTGCAGAAGTAGGGATGATAGCGCCAGAGATAATGTTGTTACCGTATAACAAAGAACCAGAAACGGGTTCGCGAATACCATCAATATCTACAGGAGGAGCTGCGACGAAAGCAATGATGAATACAGAGGTTGCGGTTAGCAAGGTGGGAATCATTAAGACACCGAACCATCCGATGTAAAGACGGTTTTCGGTGCTGGTAATCCAGTCGCAGAAGCGACCCCATAGGCTTGCGCTTTCGCGTCGTTCTAAAGTTGCGGTCATGGTAATTTTCGGTTTTCAAGAAATAATTAGTGATTCCCCAGGCTAGTAAGCTTGTTAATTTATAATATATCACAAAAACTAATCTGTGTCAACCGAAATTAATTGAGTCCCCAGAATTCTCGGATATGGGGACTTCTTCCCGATATCTCAAACAATTTTTACTCCATGCGATGCGCGTCCCAATCAATTTCAGTCTCTGAAAAACTGGTCATGCGTCAAGCCTTTTTGCGAGGCACTCCGCAATTCTGCATCGGCCCCCCCCCCCCCCCCCTGCTACCCCATTAGGAGGAGTCTAATAATTGACAACCTAAGAGAGAAGTAGCTGCCAATCCCCACTTGTGGCTTAGATTGGACACCCGTCATTCGTCGTTCACCCCTCACTCAACCATTTCTTCGTAGTCCCTCTCGATTCCCAGATAGTTTGTGCCCCGGTTCCAATCCACGACGAAAATATCGTGGATTGGAACGAATCCGAAACTAACGGAAATGGGCAAAAGCTTTGTTGGCTTCCGCAACTTTATGAGTCTCCTCTTTCCTCCGTATGGCACTACCGGAATTTCTGGCGGCATCCATTGATTCATCACTCGATCTTAAAGCCATACTTCGACCTGAGCGTTTTCGACACGCGATTAATGACCACCGGATAGCCGAAGCTTTTCCCTCTGCCGGTACTACTTCAACGGGAACTCGATAAGTTGATCCACCTACACGTTTGGTTTCTGTCACTACGTCGGGAGTTACCCCGCGCACCGCCTGTCGCAGAACAGACAGTGGGTTCCTATTTGTCTTTTACCTAATCCGCTTCATAGCCTGATAAAAAATCTGATAAGCCAGTGATTTCTTGCCATTTTTCAGGATACGATCAACTAGCATATTGACTAATCGATTACGATAAATTGGATCTGATTCGATAGTTTTCTTTCTGTTCACTACACTGCTCCGATGTAACACGAGTTTACGAATATAAATATGTCAGATTTCAATCAATTCTTTTATTTCAATGGTCTTTTATTTCAATGGTATCTTAGGCTACTATTTTGGCTTCTTCACTCCATATTGTAGGGTGGATCCACCAGTTAGTCGAGGATCTCCCTCCAAACTGCACGTGCGACTTTCATCGAATACAGCTTTCCACATGATTGACTAGAAACTATTCAAATGATTTTGAACCATTTATTTTTTGAGATGCAAATCATATTTACTCATTGCATATTGGGTATCCGTTTTCCCTTATTCCACGGATAAAAAAATCGAAATTTAGATATAAAAGAAGAAAATCTTGCAATTCAGTTATCTTACTAGGAATGTCCGTAGGTTTATCAATCCAATCAGTAGATGTGCATAAAGCCTTCACTGAATCTCCGTAGTCGTAATCTAAACCTGTTCCAAGAGGAAAAGACGTCCCAAGATTTTCCAGGTGGGAGTCCAGGTAAAACTCAACTTAGTGGAGTAGGACACCTTAGACACCAAGTTGTTTCACACAAATAGATAGATAATAATTAATCTCTATCAATCTCTGTAGTAGCAGGCTTCAGTCCCCTTGCAATACTGGGTCAGCTACACATTTAACATATCAGAACAACTGATACGGAATCGTCGCAATGATACAAGTTGTGACAATGTTCTGCAACGCACTAGAACGCCCTTTCTTACGATCCTTCACCCCTACAGCATCTAAGGTTCCTCTAACGATGTGATACCTAACACCGGGTAGGTCTTTGACCCTTCCGCCTCTCACGGGGACCACCGAATGTTCCTGCAAATTATGGCCAATACCTGGTATGTAAGCCGTTACCTCAAACTTGGAGGTTAATCGAACTCTCGCGACTTTACGTAGGGCAGAGTTGGGTTTTTTTGGTGTAGTCGTGGAATAGTCGACAGCTCCAATGTCACTATACGGAACCGTACGTGAGATTCCCACCTCATACGGCTCCTCGTCATTCAATTACCCCTGAGATGAGAAAGGGAGTCCAAAATTCCTCCCAATTGTTTTCAACTACAAATACGAAATAAAAGGAAAAAATTAAATTCTTTTCAATTTATTTTTAAGGCTTCGGCTTTGTGCCCCACTCATTTTCTGGATCCCGTTATTATTAATAAGCAACGCAGATAGAAAGATGAGAAATCTTTCAAATCGATGGGTAGATTTGTTAATGAGTTCCCCGTTTTCGTGCAAGTAATATGATGCGGATTGAGTATGGAGGAGATTGACGAGTCGGTATCAGCTTATCCGCATCATTAATCATTTTTTGATAAGGAATCCATTTTGAAATGAAGACAGTTTCGATATCTCACTCTCGTTCTTTATTTCGTTTCGACGAGGCTATCTGAGGAGGATCCGGCAACCTAACGCCAACGAACTACCCTAACAAGTAGGTGAGCTAGAAAATGGAGTAGGTAGGATCCAATCACTACCTGAAGTTTGCCGGCGACGACGACGCTGAAGTAGCAATGAGAAAAACAAAAAGAAATAAAAATAAGTTAAGGTTAAATAAGTTAAGGTTAATAGGTTATAAGTTTAAGTTAAGGTTACTAGGTTATTTGCTTACTAGGCTAGGTTATTTGCTTACTAGGTTATTTGCTTAGTTGATTGCGGCTTAGTCAGCCTGTTCCGTCGCGAGCCACTGGTCAAGCCCCGCTGCATTCTACTACCCCTCCTCCGCGAACCGAATCAGAAATCTAGGTTCCGCAGGGAAAAGATTGTACCACGAGAGCTCGGGGAGGTCAAGCCGTTTCTGTCACCAGTTGTTACTAGCAACCCCATATTTAAGAGATTATGAGTGAGAAAGACCGAAAGCCTAGCAGAGGGGGAGTTAGCACCGGTTAGGGGTGGGGTGCTGGTATATTAAGTATAGTTATGAGGCTACAAGGATGTTAAGTAGAGGTGGAGGCAGCCTCGACTCCCTCGCAACATTCTTCGAAAAATCTTTTAAATTGAATTTGGGGACTTGCCAAACTGAAACCGCCTCTCAGTTTCTTTTTGGGTGGAGCTAGTAAAACAAATAGGCCAGGCACACCGAGCAATCTGTTACCTCCGCTCATATCCTATCTCTACGGTGTGGGACCCATAAAAACTATTTCGAGCAGGAAGAGAAGAGCTCTGTTTACCATCCATATCTGCTTTTGCTTGTTTTGCTCCTTTACGCTGGGTTTTCCATATTGATTTCACATTGAATAATGCATCCTAACACCGGAGGAAATATCTTATTGGAGCTTAATTTACTAAAACTAGATTGAGAAATGAGGTAACGGATTTCGGGAAGCCATATCCCAGGCTTTGAATTCATGAAAATCTCTATTTATCTCAGATGGGGCTTTTCTTCCTTATCTCATAAGGAAGTAACGAAAAGACGCCTCAAGCCGCTTACTCGTTTGTCTCTCTCAATAACTGATGTGGAGACGACCAAATCCT